GTACTACGAACGAAAGGAAGTTGATCGTGGATTCTCAATAAGCTTCGAATTGATTCTTCCTGGGTCGATGCCCGAGTGGTTAATGGGGACGGACTGTAAATTCGTTGGCAATATGTCTACGCTGGTTCAAATCCAGCTCGGCCCAAGAATTCGCTGATCCACCATGAAATGATATAGACCATTTATTCTTCATAAGTTCTTCATAAATTCCGACTATGAAAGAATCAAAAGCAAGTCAAATTGTTTCATATACCCATACCGCTTTATTTGATCTGTTATATTTCTTTGTTACCACAAATTTGTTACCACAAATAACGATTTTTTCTTTTTTTTCTTTTATTGAAAGATTGATTATTACTGGGTCGCTCTCACTAAAGTAAGTACCCACCCATGGGATAGGTGGAGAGATCAATCAATCAAGATATATAGAGATATCAATATCTCACTCGCGCCTCTGTTCCAACACGGCGATTCTAATCTAAATAGAAATCAAAATGGTTTAAATGCAATTAGAAGAAAAGAATATGTATACGTCTTTAGTTCCCTGGGATTGTAGTTCAATTGGTCAGAGCACCGCCCTGTCAAGGCGGAAGCTGCGGGTTCGAGCCCCGTCAGTCCCGACGCGATGGAATCAAATCCAATATATATATACATTTTCTTTTTTATTTTGTTTCGCATTTCTCATCAAACAAATGGGAGAGAGCCATATGGGGATTGTTACAATTATTGGTAGCATCATAGTTAGGATTCCAAAAGATACCGATAACGTACTTGGGGTGGCTTTTTTTATTGCTTCCTTATGCGTGGAATAGAATACCATATATTTCTATTTACCGGGGGCGCATACCCAAATAGAATTCATTTCTTGTACGATGCAAAAGGAATTGAACATAATTCATTTGATAGAATACTTTTACTTTTAAGATTCCAAATATCGCCTTTTCTGGTTCCGAAGTTGTTTAACTTCAATTACTAGTTTGAATTTGAAACACTCTATCTCTTCAAATTGAACACGGATCTTTTGAGATATGCGTCCCATTATTAATCCAAGGTATATTAATAAATAAAGATCACAACCCCTCTTAGAGAGGAGAGGGAATTCATAATTTTTTTTTATTGAATTTCAAAAATGGGAAGGGGTACTTTCACAAAAATAAAGAACAAACTCTAAACTAGTGAAGTTGATGGAATATTCGATTTTTTTTATACCTTATATATATATTAGACTTGGACTTATTTTTCTCATACTTATTATACTTATTAATATTATATATATATTAATATTATTTGTTTTTGTTTTCCATAAAAAAGAGATCATTAAAAAAAAGTACTGAACTTCCTTTTTTCTTTTCTATTTCATTTCTATTCTTTGTTTGATTTTGTTTGTAACCGAGGACAGTCAAATGCTACTTAAGCAAATAATTGTACAAGGACGGCAATAGGTTATAGAAAAAACAAGAATGGAAAAGGGGGAGAAATCAAAAAAGAAACATAAAGGGATTAGATCCGGAATCCTATTTTGGATTCGGGTATGGATAAAAGATCTTCCTATGTTATACTATTCAATTCTCGACGATGAATTGATTTGATAGCTCAGATATTGTTATTCATGATATTGATCCGATTCAATATCATCGAGGTGTAATTCATCCCATTGAATTGACGGGCGAAAGGGTTATCATCTCTATGGGATTAAATCCCGAGTTATTGACAAAAAAAAAAAGAGATTATGGAAGTAAATATTCTCGCATTTATTGCTACTGCACTTTTTATTCTAGTTCCTACTGCGTTTTTACTTATAATATACGTAAAAACTGTCAGCCAAGGCGATTAATTTGAATCAAACTTGACTTGTTTTCGTAGTCAACGATTGAAGAAATAAAGGCTTTTCGTCTCGGGTCTTAAATGAAATTGGCGGACTCGAATCAAAGGTCTAGTATTCTATGAGATCCGATAGCTAGTATGGTAGAACGAAATATATATTTCGTTCTACCATACTAGCTATTAGTATTGTAATGTAACAAGTTGTACTGTATAAAAATACAGGATTAATAGATATTAATCTATAATATGTATCTTCTTAATATACGTATTTATATATGTACATAGCATCTCAATTGTATTTCTTTGCTTCATCTATTTCATTTTTCTTGATTCCAATCAATCTGAAATAATCAACCGAAAGGCAATTCTGAATATTACGGTTCTAGATCCGAGATTTAAGTTATATTCACAAATAGAATTATAGAATTCCGGCATTCATCGAAAGAATCAAATCAAATATATATAATATATTTTGATTTGATATTAAAAAATATATTATAAATAGAAAATCAAAAGTCAAAAGATTTTGCAAAACGATATAAAAAAAAGAATCAATGCGGTTTTTTTATTCCTCAGCTCAATAAGTATTACCTCTAGAGCCCACTCCTTCCCCATACTACCAGTGAAAGGGAAAATGTAAAGACTACCATTAATGCAGCCCAAGCAAGACTGACTATATCCATGTAAATTATGTCCCCTATCTCTATGAAGGAATTATTCCATTATTGTTCACTCACTAATAATAGTGGAATCACTGGCGCAGAGTCAAAAAGGTATTCTGACCCAAGCCCATTGATGAAAGGATCCAGGAAATTCGCTTATAACAAGTTCTTAGAGGGTATGATTTTTCTAGTAGAATCGGAAAAGGTTAAGCACAAACAAAATAGGCAGTGACACCTTTGGAAGTATCAAGGGAATCCTCGTAAGTTGTAGGAATAAGATGTAGGAATAATAAGACCTATTCTTTCTTTTCTTGTCCTTAACCTTAATTCTTTGTTGAAAGATATAAAAATATAGAATAAAGGTAGATCATTATCTATGACATACCTTTATTTCCCCTTGGATCGTATCCGTACTGTCTAAGGACAGTCTCTGTGAAAGAATTCGAGGGCCTTCTATTCAATTCTTCACTAGGGGTTTTTAAATAAAAAGAAAGAATTTCTTTTATTTTAGCATTTGAGATATAAAAGCCGATTTTCCACCGAAGTAAAAGACTCCCACGAGTCTGTATAGAAAATCTCTTCAGCTCTTTCCACAAACACTCATTAGATTTTCTGTCGTACTGTGCAATCTAATTCAAAACCCAGTAATTAAACACCCCATTAGTGATGTAAAGGAATCGTTAAATCTTTATATGAGAGTCCTTGGACTACTAGAATCTTGAATCTTTCCTTGAATCCTAGAGGCAAGGATTTCAAGCACTTTAGCTTTTTTAGCTTTAGAGAACCAAACTTCCATATGTTTAGAATCAAGCAAGTAGCAAGAATCTTTTTCCTCCGTTTGGTTCTGCTCAGGAAATTTCAGGGAGTTCTATCAGCAAAACCAAAAAGGAAGGGATTCCTAGTTTTTTGTTAATGAGGCGACACCCGGATTTGAACTGGGGAAAAAGGATTTGCAGTCCCCCGCCTTACCGCTCGGCCATGCCGCCAGAATGATACGAAATAAATGAAAATATTCCTCCTTTGCTTGGGGTGGAGGGGCTACTCAATTTATTTTTTTATTGTACTTTCATCTTGAATCCCAGTTTACTTAATCCCTGGTCCGAAAGAATTTCTTCGCTTTTTGGATTGGATCCACCCCCTCCTTCCGTTGTATGTATAGTATCTCAAAACAGAAATATATAAAAACTTTCCCTCTCTTTTCTATTTCTATTCTTTTATACTCGATTTTCATTTATATATATAATATATTGAAAAAACGAAAGGTGGTTTTCAGTCCCAATAGCCAAAATTCAGGACAAATTGGAACCATTAACTATTAAATGGGATTGTAAATTCATGAACAATTCTTCGATTGGAATCAAAAATTGTCTTTTCCTAATTATATCAAATCTAAATTGATACATAACTAATCAGTATTAATTCTTTTCAATAAAAAAATCCTTCCCAAATTCAATATTCAATTATAAGAGCAAATAGAAGTATATGTAAACCCTAGAACATCGATTGTTCTACAAATATCTAATCGGGTATCTTATCTATATATGATGCCTATATATAGCTAATTATGAGGAAATTGTAGTGCTTCCATTTTTCATTGAATAGAAAAATAAAAATTTGGATGTCCCCAATAGAACTGCACTAAAGGAAGAAAGATATGTATATAGATAACTATTTACACATGTTTATGTTTAATAAATACAAGCCTTCTTACTATGCTATCTTATGCACTTCAATCGTATTCTACTAAAAAAGTATTCTAGTCAAATCAAAATCCAAAATGGGTAAAAATATCTTTCTTTTCTGCGAATCTTTTGTTGAACAATAGAGTCCATGAATTAAGTGCTAAAAAAACATCAAAAATATGGCGTTGATGATTATTATGTCTTTATCTCATCGAACAGATCAAATCTTAACTCCATTTCTTTTTTTTGGTATCCAATCCGATTGGAATATCATAAAAATGATAGAAATTGAATCACCTTTTTGAGATTCTATACAAAATTCCATAAGTCTCAGTAGCATTTCTCAACTCCTTTACATATCTGTTATAAATTCCAATTTGAGTATCCAATTCTCTTTTTTCCTCCGTTCAGATGCATTTTATACATTACATATGTGGAGTTACTTACAAAATTTCATGTGATTCAGTAAACAGAATAGAAATTCCAGCATTGCTAGATCAATCCAGATGATTTGATGAAGAATGGGTCAATAATGGAATTTTTTCGATAAAAAGTAGGAAATAAAAAATGCTCGGGGATGGAAATGGGGGAATGTCTACAATACCTGGTTTTAATCAGATACAATTTGAAGGATTTTGTAGATTCATTGATCAGGGCTTAACAGAAGAACTTTCTAAATTTCCAAAAATTGAAGATACAGATCAAGAAATTGAATTTCAATTATTTGTGGAAACATATCACTTGGTAGAACCTTTGATAAAAGAAAGAGATGCTGTATATGAATTACTCACATATTCTTCTGAATTATATATATCCGCGGGATTAATTTGGA